TATTGCATGTAACGTAGGACTCGCGGTTCTAGAACCATCAATGATTGGTGAACCGGCAGATCCATTTGCAACTCCTTTGGAAATATTACCTGAATGGTATTTCTTTCCCGTCTTTCAAATACTTCGTACAGTACCTAATAAATTATTGGGCGTTCTTTTAATGGTTTCAGTACCTGTGGGATTATTAACAGTACCCTTTTTAGAAAATGTTAATAAATTCCAAAACCCATTTCGTCGTCCAGTAGCAACAACCGTCTTTTTGATTGGTACTGCAGTGGCCCTTTGGTTGGGTATTGGTGCAACATTACCTATTGATAAATCCTTAACTTTAGGTCTTTTTTAAATTGATTCCCTTGTGAAATAAAATATCACGGCGTGTGTATCTAGGGACTATTCGCTTCGCATCAAAGTGAATTCTCCCTAGATACATCTATTTAATTACATTCTGAATCGACTCCGATTCCGAATATATGGATTGTGCTAAAGATGCAAAACCGAATTTTCGGACTTTTTAGAAAAATCCGTTGAGAGAAATTTGATGAATTTAAACTTTCTTTTTTGGTAAATCAATCCCGAAATTCTTTTCGAGAATGTCTACTATCTTTTTGACATCTTCTACGCAAAAGTGTTCCATTTGCATAAGATCTTCTTGACTGTTATTTAAAAGGTCTAATAGTGTATTTATATCATTCCTTTTAAGGCAATTATAGACCCTGGGTGGTAATTCTGATTGGTCAATAAAAATCGATTTCAATGCTATTTTTTTTTTGTTTTTTATTATTTTAACAAATTTATCTGGACGGGTAGAAGGACGTAAAGGAACCATATGTTGATTGTCCTCGAAATGGAAGTTTTCTTCTTCGGTATGTAAAAAGGGAATAAATAAATCAATCAACTTCCGAGTGGCTTCCCGAAGTGCTTCTTTGGGAGTGAAACTTCCATTTGTCCAGATTTCAAGAAAGAGCATCTCTTGTTTCTCATTTTCAGTCCCATAAGAATGAATACTATGATTCACATTTCGAACAGGCATGAATACACCCCCTATAGGAAAACTTCCATCTATAACCATGTTTTCTGTTGTACGATATCCGCGACTCCTTTCGATTTGTAAACAAATACGCAAGTCAATTGGTTCTGTCAAGGTAGCTATATGCTGTGTATTATCAATGATTTCGACAAAAGGCGGTGCGATGATATCTTGAGCGGTTACATATCCGGGGCCCCTAGCACAAATGGCTGCGTCACAAGTTCCATATAGATGACTTCTCAATACAATTCCCTGCAAATTCAATAAAATTTCCTGTAATGGTTCTTGAATACCAACTATGGAAGAATATTCGTGTGGTATTTTCTCAGATTTTGCGCGTGTGATACATGTTCCTTCGATTTCTCCAAGCAAAGCTCGTCGCATCGCAATGCCGATTGTGTCAGCTTGACCTTTCATAAGTGGAGACAGAATAAAGCGTCCATAATAAAGACGTTTACTGTCTGCTCTTGATTCCACACACTTCCACTGTAGTGTCCGAGTAGATACTCTGACTTTCTCTCGAACCATAATAATATTATTTAATTAGATCATTGAATCATTTATTTCTCTTGTTTCTCTTGCTCTTGAAATTTCTTCCATTTTGATTTCTACACGCGTCTTTTGTTCGGAGGTCTACAGCCATTATGTGGCAAAGGAGTTACATCTCTTACAAAAGTTAATCGTAGACCCCTTTTACGAATAGCTCGTAATGCTGCGTCTCTTCCGAGACCAGCACCTTTTATCCGGACTTGTGCTTGTTTCATCAATACTATACGCATAGCGTCTAGGGCTACGGTTTGAGCAGCAAACGGCGACCCTTTTCGTTTACTCCGGAAGCCGCAAATACCGGCAGAGGACGAAGAAATCACTCGACCCTCTACATCTGTAACAGTCACAATGGTATTATGCAAACCTGCTTGAACATGAATAACCCCTTTTCGTATTCTACGTGGCTTCTTACGTGCACGCTTACGTTGAATATACGCACGAAAATTCTGCACAGCTTTTGCCATATTTTAGAATCTCATAAATATGATATATGGATATATCCATTTCATGTTAAAAAAATTCCCTCTTTTATTTGAATATCGGGCCCTTTCCCGAGTCTGATTATCCCTGTCTTTGTTTATGTCTTGCGTTGGAACAAATTACTCTCATTTGGCCCTGTCGGCGTATTAATCGACATTTTTTACAAATTTTACGAACAGAAGCTCTTATTTTCATATTTGCCGACCCTTAACTTGAATTCGGAATCTACTTGTGGGAAGAAAATAACAAAAATTTTTTTTAATTTTGCATCTCGAATCCTATTGAAGGTTGAAGTTGAAAAAAAAAACCTAATTTTTTGAATCTTGTTTTTCGCAAAGTCGATAAATTATACGTCCTTTCGTTGAATCATAAGGACTTACTTCAATTTTGGCGCGATCCCCTGGTAGGATCCCTAAGCCGTATCTTTCTCGAACTATAACCAAGAACTCGATCATTTTATGTTTTTCATGTTAACGAAAATCTCTTTTATTCTGTACCAGATACAAAGAACATATGTCGTTTTCAAAGATGAGGTCGTAGATGAGACACGCTATTAGACAACCGGCCCCCCTTCTCTTCTTTAATAGAAAGTTTAGAATTTCATTCAGATATTAGAAGGATTACCATATATAACACAAACTTTCTCCACCGATTCTTTCTAATCGAGCCTCTCGGTCTGTCATTATCCCTCGAGAAGTCGAAAGGATTACAATTCCCATCCCGCCTAAAATTCTAGGAATTTGTTGATAGTTCGAATAGATTCGTAGGCCAGGTCGACTGATCCGTTTTAAATTTAAAATTTTTCTATTTCCTTTCCAATTCCTTCGTAGAGTTAAAACCAAGAAAGATTTGTTGTTTTCTCGATGTTTTCTTACGTTTTCGATAAAACCTTCTCGTACAAGTATTTTAGCAATACTTTCACTGATAGTAGTAAATGCTATTCGAACCACTCGTTTTCTAGCCATGTCAGCATTTCGTATAGAGGTTAGCAGGTCAGCAATAGTATCCTTCCCCATAATGAATTAAAGGTATTAATGCCTCCAAATTTTGATATAATCAACATGTTTTTCTTGTTTGTTTATGACTCTGAATTTTGAAGGGTATATGCGTGAGACACAATCTACTAACTGACTCTTAATCTCTTTCTTTCAAATAGCTTACTATAACCATATTTTTCAACTATATTATGGTCTCATTTTATAATACTTCGGGAGCTAATGAAATTATTTTTGTAAAATTGCACTGTCTCAATTCCTCTGGAATCGCACCAAAAACTCGACTTCCCTTTGGATTTCCCGCTTGATCAATGAGAACTGCAGCATTGTCATCATATCGTATTATCATACCGTCGTCGCGTTTGAGTTCTTTACAAGTACGTACAATTACAGCTCTGACCACTTCTGATCTTTCTAGCGACATTTGTGGAACTGCATCTTTGATCACAGCAACAATAACGTCACCAATACGAGCATATCGACGATTGCTAGCTCCTATGATGCGAATACACAGTAATTTTCGAGCCCCGCTGTTATCCGCTACATTCAAATAGGTCTGAGGTTGAATCATATAATTTTTGATTTGTTCTTTAAAATGCAAAGTAAAGGGCGAAGAAAAAAATATTGTTTGTCCAAAAAAAACGAAACCTGCACCTGCGATTGTTTTTTTATCCACACAACTTATTTCTTTTGTCAAAATTTTATCTCAAAAGAATGAATTGAGTTCGTATAGGCATTTTGGACGCTGCTATTGAAATTGCCTTTCTGGCTATCTTTTCTGTTACTCCGCTGATTTCATAAAGGATTCGACCTGGTTTAACAACAGCTACCCAATATTGAGGGTCTCCTTTACCCGAACCCATACGTGTTTCCGTGGCTCTTACTGTAACCGGTTTGTCTGGAAATATGCGTACCCATATCTTTCCACCGCGGTGTGCATTTCGTGTCATTGCCCGCCGACCTGCTTCTATTTGTCGAGATGTGATCCAAGCGGGTTCAAGTGCCTGAAGAGCATATTTACCGAAACAAATATGATTACCTCGATAAGAGATTCCCTTCATTCTTCCTCTCTGGTGTTTACGGAATCTGGTTCTTTTGGGGTTATAGTTGATGGTTGGTTTTCAATTCCATCTCTACTACAGAACCGGACGTGAGAGTTTCTTCTCATCCGGCTCCTCGCGACTAAAGGTATTCAAAAATATTGAATTTTAATGAACTTCAGATAGAATATAATTTAAATTAAGATATACATGTAGTTAAATACATGTAGTTAATAAGTATAAGTAATACACCGAAGTAGGGATTTCATTTAATCCATGTTTATATAGATAGCTAATAAAAAAATAACTATTTATAAGAACTATTAATAGTTAGTGTAAATTTTTTATATGGTTCTAGAGAATAGTGTATTGGTTTTTCTAATGTTTAAATGAATCTTTCTTTTGTTTTTTATCCTTGAATTAAACCGAACCATATTTTCGTATTTAATTGGCCCAAATTTAGCAATCCAAGAAAATAAAGTTTTCGCGGGCGAATATTTACTCTTTCAATTCAACTTCTATTCGGTTGGAGAAATAGTTCCTAACTTTTTAGAATCGATGAATTGGTCTCTGGTCCCTTCCGCCATCCAGATCGATGAATCATTAGAATCCGTTTTCAATAGAATCTTTTAGATACACGGGTTCCGTCGTTCCCATCGCTTCTTACTTAATGGTTAGGTCTGAATTCTACAATGGAGCTCGTAATGGAATTTGTTCTTGAGTCAATCTTCTCAGTCTTTATTGACTCGAAGCTCTTGATTTTGTGTTTTGTTCTATGGACAGATTTGTTTTATTATGGATCAATCCGGATTGGTGCTTTCTTACACTGCACTTTTTTTATGAGATACCTCATAGACCTTACATATTAAATATGGGAATTAGATATCATCAATCTTCTTTTTCTTTCTT